GCTAGCGTAGCTTAAAATAAAGCATAGCACTGAAGATGCTAAGATGGGCCCTAAAAAGCTCCGCATGCACAAAGGCTTGGTCCTGACTTTACTATCAGCTTTAACACAACTTACACATGCAAGTATCCGCAGCCCTGTGAGGATGCCCTTAATCCCCTGCCCGGGGACGAGGAGCAGGCATCAGGCACTAAAAATTTGCCCAAGACGCCTTGCCACGCCACACCCCCAAGGGAACTCAGCAGTGATAAACATTAAGCCATAAGTGAAAACTTGACTTAGTTATTGTTAAGAGGGCCGGTAAAACTCGTGCCAGCCACCGCGGTTATACGAGAGGCCCTAGTTGATAAACACGGCGTAAAGGGTGGTTAAGGAGAGCAAAAATAAAGCCAAAGGGCCTCTTGGCCGTCATACGCTCCTGAGTGTCTGAAACCCAAAAACGAAAGTAGCTTTAATATAGCCCACCTGACCCCACGAAAGCTGAGGAACAAACTGGGATTAGATACCCCACTATGCTCAGCCGTAAACCTAGATGTTATTCCACAACAAACATCCGCCAGGGTACTACGAGCGTTAGCTTAAAACCCAAAGGACTTGGCGGTGCCTTAGACCCCCCTAGAGGAGCCTGTTCTAGAACCGATAACCCCCGTTAAACCTCACCATTTCTGGTCAACCCCGCCTATATACCGCCGTCGTCAGCTTACCCTGTGAAGGACCAACAGTAAGCTAAATGAATACATTCCAAAACGTCAGGTCGAGGTGTAGCGTACGAAATGGGAAGAAATGGGCTACATTTTCTATTATAGAATATTTACGAATAGTACCCTGAAAAATTACTCGAAGGAGGATTTAGTAGTAAAAAGGAAATAGAGTGTCCTTTTGAACCCGGCTCTGAGGCGCGTACACACCGCCCGTCACTCTCCCCTGTCACACAGCAACAAACGTTTCTAACACTAAAGCACCGACAAGGGGAGGCAAGTCGTAACATGGTAAGTGTACCGGAAGGTGCACTTGGATCAAACCCAGGGTGTGGCTGAGACAGTTAAGCATCTCCCTTACACCGAGAAGACATCCATGCAAATTGGATCGCCCTGAGCCAAACAGCTAGCTTAATTACCAAATTTAACCAAACAACATAAATAATATAGTATAAATCTAAACTATCAAATTAAATCATTTTTCCACCCTAGTATGAGCGACAGAAAAGGTAGCCTTAAGCAATAGAAAGAGTACCGCAAGGGAAAGCTGAAAGAGTAATGAAACAACCCATATAAGCACAAAAAAGCAGAGCCTAAGCCTCGTACCTTTTGCATCATGATTTAGCCAGTACTACACAAGCAAAGTGACCTTTAGTTTGAAACCCCGAAACCAAGTGAGCTACCCCGGGACAGCCTAAACGGGCGAACCCGTCTCTGTGGCAAAAGAGTGGGAAGAGCCCCGGGTAGAGGTGATAGACCTACCGAACTTGGTGATAGCTGGTTGCCTAAGAAATGAATAGAAGTTCAGCCTCGTACCCCTTTCATCAATAAAGAAATATCTAAACAAGCAAAAAGAGACATACGAGAGTTAGTTAAAGGGGGTACAGCCCCTTTAACCAAGGACACAACCTTACACAGGAGGATAAGGATCATTTTTCTTAAAATCATGTCGCCTCAGTGGGCCTAAAAGCAGCCACCTGAAAAGAAAGCGTTAAAGCTCAAGCGACACAAAATTTATTATTCTGATAATCAACCCCACTCCCCTAGTAATATTAGGCCATTCCATGCAAACATGGAAGAGACCATGCTAAAATGAGTAACAAGAGGGTACAACCCTCTCCCCGCACAAGTGTAAACCAGACCGGATTAACCACTGGAAATTAACGAACCCAAAAAATGAGGGTAATGCTAACAACATAAAAATCAAGAAATTCTAACAACACCTAAATCGTTAACCCCACACTGGAGTGCCACCAAGGAAAGACTAAAAGAAAAGGAAGGAACTCGGCAAACACAAGCCTCGCCTGTTTACCAAAAACATCGCCTCCTGCAAACCCCAATGTATAGGAGGTCCAGCCTGCCCAGTGACTACAAGTTCAACGGCCGCGGTATTTTGACCGTGCAAAGGTAGCGCAATCACTTGTCTTTTAAATGAAGACCTGTATGAATGGCCAAACGAGGGCTTAACTGTCTCCCTTTTCAAGTCAGTGAAATTGATCTACCCGTGCAGAAGCGGGTATACAAATACAAGACGAGAAGACCCTTTGGAGCTTAAGGTACAAACCCACCTACGTTAAACAACTTATATAAACAAGCATAAACTTAATAGAAAATGGAGTTTTACCTTCGGTTGGGGCGACCGCGGAGAACAAAAAATCCTCCAAGTGGATTGGGATTAAACCCTAAAACCAAGAATGACACTTCTAAGTCTCAGAAATTCTGACCAATTATGATCCGGCCCCCCGGCCGATCAACGAACCAAGTTACCCTAGGGATAACAGCGCAATCCTCTCCGAGAGTCCATATCGACGAGAGGGTTTACGACCTCGATGTTGGATCAGGACATCCTAATGGTGCAGCCGCTATTAAGGGTTCGTTTGTTCAACGATTAAAGTCCTACGTGATCTGAGTTCAGACCGGAGCAATCCAGGTCAGTTTCTATCTGTAAAGCCATTTTTCCTAGTACGAAAGGACCGGAAAAAAAAGGCCCATGCCACCAGCACGCCTTACCCCTAATTAATGAAGACAACTAAATTAAATAAAGGGAGGGCCCAAATACTGGCCAAAATAAGGCCACACTAAGATGGCAGAGCATGGTAATTGCAAAAGGCCTAAGCCCTTTCGACCAGAGGTTCAAATCCTCTTCTTAGTTTATGCTAAACACTCTAATCACCCATCTAATCAACCCACTAGCATATATCATCCCCGTACTTCTGGCCGTAGCCTTCCTCACTCTAATTGAGCGTAAAGTTTTAGGCTATATACAACTACGAAAAGGTCCAAACATCGTAGGACCCTACGGCCTACTCCAACCAATTGCAGACGGAGTTAAACTATTTATTAAAGAGCCAATTCGCCCGTCCACATCATCCCCATTTCTATTTTTAGCAACACCAATACTCGCACTAACTCTAGCCATAACCCTATGAGCCCCCATACCTATACCACACCCAGTTACAGATTTAAACTTAGGCATCCTATTTGTTCTAGCCCTGTCGAGCCTTGCGGTATACTCAATCTTAGGGTCGGGCTGAGCATCAAATTCAAAATATGCACTAATTGGCGCCCTCCGAGCCGTAGCCCAAACAATCTCATACGAAGTAAGCCTAGGATTAATTTTACTATCCATTATTATTTTTTCTGGCGGCTACACACTCCAAATATTCAGCACCACACAAGAAAGCATTTGATTACTAATCCCTGCCTGACCGCTAGCCGCAATATGATACATCTCCACCCTAGCCGAAACAAACCGTGCACCATTTGATCTCACTGAAGGTGAGTCCGAATTAGTTTCTGGTTTTAACGTAGAATACGCCGGCGGGCCTTTTGCCCTATTTTTCCTAGCCGAATACGCCAATATTCTACTAATAAACACCTTATCAGCCATTCTTTTTCTAGGTGCATCACACATGCCATCCATCCCAGAACTAACAACAATTAGCCTAATAACCAAAGCCGCGCTACTTTCAGTAGTCTTTTTGTGGGTCCGGGCCTCATACCCACGATTCCGATACGACCAGCTTATACACCTCGTCTGAAAAAATTTTCTTCCTCTAACCTTAGCCTTAGTTCTATGACATACCGCCCTCCCAATCGCACTCGCAGGACTCCCACCACAACTATAACCATGAGGAACCGTGCCTGAATTCCTAAGGACCACTTTGATAGAGTGGCTAATGGGGGTTAAAGTCCCCCCAGTTCCTAGAAAGAAGGGAATTGAACCCATACTCAGGAGATCAAAACTCCTGGTGCTTCCTCTACACCACTTTCTATGATAAGGTCAGCTAACTAAGCTTTCGGGCCCATACCCCGAACATGACGGTTAAAATCCCTCCCCTATCAATGAACCCCTATGTACTCGCCATCCTCCTGTCTAGCCTGGGACTGGGAACCACCCTAACCTTCGCCAGCTCCCACTGATTACTCGCCTGAATGGGGTTGGAAATTAATACTCTAGCAATCACCCCCCTAATAGCACAGCAACACCACCCACGAGCAGTTGAAGCAACTACAAAATACTTCTTAACCCAAGCAACCGCCGCAGCAATAATTCTATTTGCCGCAACAACAAATGCATGAATTACAGGTGAATGAGACATCAATAATTTATCACACCCTCTTGCCTCAACAATAATAATTACTGCCTTAGCACTAAAAATGGGCCTAGCACCAATACACTTCTGACTGCCAGAAGTACTCCAAGGGTTTGATCTACTAACAGGGCTAATTCTTTCAACTTGACAAAAACTAGCCCCGTTTGCACTCATTGTTCAAGTGGCACCAACTACTGATCCTATAATACTTACATCCCTGGGGCTCTTATCTACACTTATTGGCGGATGGGGAGGACTTAACCAAACCCAAATCCGAAAAATCCTGGCCTACTCCTCAATTGCACACATGGGCTGAATAATTATTATTTTACAATATGCCCCCCAACTAACCCTACTTGCGCTAGGAACATATATTTTTATAACATCAACAGCATTCCTGTCCCTAAAAATAACGTCAACTACAAAAATCAACACCCTAACAATAATATGATCAAAAACCCCAATCCTAACAGCAACAACAGCCCTAGCTTTATTATCCCTGGGAGGCCTCCCCCCACTAACAGGATTTATACCAAAATGATTAATTCTACAAGAAATAACAAAACAAGGACTTCCACTCACAGCAACAATTATAGCCCTAGCCGCCCTCCTTAGCCTATACTTCTACCTCCGATTATGTTACGCCATAACCCTTACCATCTCACCTAATACAACAAACGCCACCACACCATGACGAACCCAAACAACCCAGACAACACTCACCCTGGCCCTCTCAACAACAATTGCCCTGGGCCTACTGCCCATCACCCCAGCCATCCTAGCATTAACCACCTAGGGACTTAGGATAATTTAGACCAAAAGCCTTCAAAGCTTTAAGCAGGAGTTAGAATCTCCTAGTCCCTGGCTAAAACCTGCGGGACTTTATCCCACATCTTCTGAATGCAACTCAGACACTTTAATTAAGCTAAGGCTTTCCTAGATGAGAAGGCCTCGATCCTACAAACTCTTAGTTAACAGCTAAGCGCTCAAACCAGCGAGCATTCATCTACTTTCCCGCCGTTAGCCGAGTAAGGCGGGAAAGCCCCGGCAGACGTTAATCTGCGTCTTGAGATTTGCAATCTAATGTGTACTCCACCACGGGGCTTGATAGGAAGAGGATTTAAACCTCTGTCTTCGGGGCTACAACCCACCGCCTAGTCTCGGCCATCCTACCTGTGGCAATCACACGCTGATTCTTCTCTACCAACCACAAAGACATTGGCACCCTTTATTTAGTATTTGGTGCCTGAGCCGGAATAGTCGGTACCGCTCTTAGCCTGCTTATCCGAGCTGAACTAAGCCAGCCAGGATCCCTCCTCGGCGATGACCAAATTTATAATGTTATCGTTACTGCACATGCCTTTGTCATAATTTTCTTTATAGTAATGCCCATTCTTATCGGTGGGTTTGGTAACTGACTTGTTCCCCTAATAATTGGCGCCCCTGACATAGCATTCCCCCGCATAAATAATATAAGCTTTTGACTTCTACCCCCCTCATTCCTTCTTCTTTTAGCCTCATCTGGCGTTGAAGCAGGGGCTGGCACTGGGTGAACAGTCTACCCCCCGTTAGCAGGCAACTTAGCCCACGCAGGCGCATCCGTAGACTTAACCATCTTCTCTCTTCATCTGGCCGGTGTTTCATCCATCCTAGGTGCAATCAATTTTATTACAACAACAATCAACATAAAACCCCCAGCAATCTCTCAATATCAAACACCCTTGTTTGTGTGAGCTGTTCTTGTAACTGCTGTTCTACTTTTATTATCCCTTCCAGTCCTAGCCGCTGGTATTACAATGCTTCTTACTGACCGCAACTTGAACACCACATTCTTCGACCCTGCGGGAGGAGGAGACCCCATTCTTTACCAACACTTATTCTGGTTTTTCGGCCATCCGGAAGTTTATATTTTAATCTTGCCCGGCTTCGGCATTATCTCTCATGTTGTAGCATACTACGCCGGCAAAAAAGAACCGTTCGGCTATATAGGAATAGTTTGAGCCATAATGGCCATTGGCCTTTTAGGGTTCATTGTTTGAGCACATCATATGTTTACAGTAGGGATAGACGTTGATACTCGAGCATACTTTACATCCGCAACTATAATTATTGCCATTCCAACAGGTGTAAAAGTATTCAGCTGGTTAGCCACCCTTCACGGAGGATCAATTAAATGAGAAACACCAATACTTTGAGCCCTAGGCTTTATTTTCCTCTTCACGGTCGGAGGACTCACAGGAATTGTCCTAGCCAACTCATCACTAGACATTGTACTACATGATACATATTATGTTGTTGCACACTTCCACTACGTACTGTCTATGGGGGCAGTATTTGCCATTATAGCTGCCTTCGTCCACTGGTTCCCCCTTTTTACAGGTTACACCCTCCACAGCACTTGAACTAAAATCCATTTTGGAGTAATATTTGTAGGCGTTAACCTTACTTTCTTCCCTCAGCACTTCCTTGGCCTAGCAGGAATGCCCCGCCGATACTCCGACTACCCAGATGCTTACACCCTCTGAAATACAGTATCATCTATTGGCTCATTAATTTCACTCGTAGCAGTAATTATATTCTTATTCATTTTATGGGAAGCCTTCGCTGCAAAACGAGAAGTTTTATCTGTAGAACTAACAGCAACAAATGTTGAATGACTTCACGGGTGCCCTCCCCCATATCACACATTTGAAGAGCCCGCATTCGTCCAAGTTCAATCAAATTAACGAGGAAGGGAGGAATTGAACCCCCATCTTCTGGTTTCAAGCCAGTCACATGACCACTCTGTCACTTCCTTTTAAAGACATTAGTAAACTCGTAAATTACATCACTTTGTCAAGGTGAAATAGTAGGTTAGACCCCTGCATGTCTTAAGCCCCAGGCTTAATGGCACATCCCACACAACTAGGATTCCAAGACGCGGCATCACCCGTTATAGAAGAACTTCTCCACTTCCACGACCACGCTTTAATAATCGTATTTTTAATTAGCACCCTAGTACTTTATATTATTGTTGCAATAGTATCAACAAAACTCACAAACAAGTACATCTTAGACTCCCAGGAAATTGAAATTGTATGAACTGTATTACCTGCTGTAATTCTTGTTTTAATTGCCCTCCCCTCCCTACGAATCCTTTATCTTATAGATGAGATTAATGACCCACACTTAACAATTAAAGCCATAGGACACCAATGATACTGAAGCTATGAATACACTGATTATGAAAACCTGGGCTTCGACTCATACATGGTCCCGACCCAGGACCTTAGCCCAGGACAGTTCCGACTACTTGAAACAGACCACCGAATAGTTGTCCCAATAGAATCCCCAATTCGAGTTCTTGTTTCAGCCGAAGATGTATTGCACTCCTGAGCCGTTCCATCCCTCGGAGTAAAAATGGATGCCGTCCCAGGACGCCTAAACCAAACAGCCTTTATTGCCTCTCGCCCCGGAGTGTTTTACGGACAATGCTCCGAAATCTGTGGGGCAAACCACAGCTTTATACCTATTGTAGTAGAAGCAGTCCCTCTTGAACACTTCGAAAACTGATCAACACTTATACTAGAAGACGCCTCACTAGGAAGCTAACCAGGGCCTCAGCGTTGGCCTTTTAAGCCAAAGAATGGTGCCTCCCAACCACCCCTAGTGAAATGCCTCAATTAAACCCCGCCCCTTGATTCGCAATCTTAGTATTTTCATGACTAGTATTTCTCACTATTATCCCCACTAAAGTAATAAGTCACACCACACCTAACGAGCCGGCCCTTCTGGACTCCGACAAACACAAAACTGAACCCTGAGACTGACCATGGCAATAAGCTTCTTCGACCAATTTGCAAGCCCATCTTATCTTGGAATCCCCCTAATTGCAATCGCAATTGCATTACCATGAGTACTATTTCCCACCCCTTCAGCACGATGAATTAACAACCGCTTAATTACGCTCCAAGGATGATTTATTAACCGATTCACCAATCAACTCATATTACCTTTAAACTTTGAAGGCCATAAGTGAGCGCTATTACTAGCCTCCCTTATAGTCTTCTTAATAACCATCAACATGCTTGGTTTGTTGCCATACACATTCACCCCCACAACACAACTCTCCTTAAATATAGGACTCGCCGTCCCTCTATGGTTTGCCACAGTTCTCATTGGAATGCGAAACCAGCCAACAGTAGCCCTAGGCCACCTTCTCCCGGAAGGCACACCAATCCCCCTAATCCCCATCCTCATTATCATCGAAACAATCAGCCTATTTATTCGACCATTAGCCCTCGGAGTCCGACTCACAGCTAACTTAACTGCAGGACATCTCCTAATTCAACTAATTGCCACCGCCGTATTTGTCCTACTCCCTATGATGCCGACAGTAGCAATTTTAACAGCCGCTGTCCTATTTCTTTTAACACTGCTAGAAGTGGCAGTTGCTATAATTCAGGCCTACGTATTTGTACTTCTCTTAAGCCTATATTTGCAAGAAAACGTTTAATGGCCCACCAAGCACATGCATATCATATGGTTGATCCAAGCCCATGACCACTAACCGGCGCAGTCGGAGCTCTTCTAATGACATCCGGCCTAGCAGTCTGGTTCCACTTCCACTCAACTACACTTATAACCCTTGGAATAATTCTCCTACTTCTCACCATATTCCAATGATGACGAGATATTATCCGAGAAGGGACCTTTCAAGGCCATCATACACCCCCAGTCCAAAAAGGTTTACGCTACGGAATAATCTTATTTATTACATCCGAAGTATTCTTTTTCCTCGGGTTTTTCTGAGCTTTTTATCACTCAAGTTTAGCTCCCACGCCAGAACTAGGAGGATGCTGACCCCCAACAGGAATTACCACCCTAGACCCATTTGAAGTCCCACTACTTAATACAGCTGTTCTCCTGGCATCCGGAGTTACAGTTACATGAGCTCACCATAGCTTAATAGAAGGCGAGCGCAAACAAGCCATCCAGTCTCTTACACTAACCATTTTACTAGGACTATACTTTACTGCCCTTCAAGCCATAGAATACTATGAGGCACCTTTTACAATTGCAGACGGTGTTTATGGTTCAACATTCTTTGTGGCCACAGGATTCCATGGACTCCATGTTATTATTGGCTCCTCCTTTTTGGCTGTCTGCCTTCTTCGTCAAATCCAATATCATTTTACATCTGAACACCACTTCGGCTTTGAAGCCGCCGCATGATACTGACACTTCGTAGACGTAGTATGGCTATTCCTCTATGTATCTATTTATTGATGAGGCTCATATCTTTCTCGTATGAAATTAGTACAAGTGACTTCCAATCACTTAGTCTTGGTTAAAGCCCAAGGAAAGATAATGAACTTAGTTATTACAATTTTAATAATCACAGTCACCCTCTCCCTAGTACTAGCAGTTGTCTCTTTTTGGTTACCCCAAATAAACCCAGACGCAGAGAAACTTTCACCCTACGAATGTGGCTTTGACCCCCTAGGGTCCGCCCGGCTCCCTTTTTCACTTCGATTCTTTCTGGTTGCCATCTTATTCTTACTGTTTGATTTAGAAATTGCCCTATTGTTACCACTCCCCTGAGGCGACCAACTTTACAACCCCGCCGGAACCTTTTTTTGAGCCACAACAGTTCTAATTTTACTCACGCTAGGATTGATATATGAATGAGCTCAAGGAGGACTAGAGTGGGCAGAATAGGGAGTTAGTCCAATAAAAGACCTCTGATTTCGGCTCAGAAGATTGTGGTTTAATTCCATGACCCCCTTATGACACCCGTACATTTCAGCTTTAGCTCAGCTTTCATACTAGGATTAATAGGCCTAGCATTTCACCGCACCCACCTACTTTCCGCCTTACTATGCCTAGAAGGAATAATACTGTCTTTATTTATTGCACTAGCCCTTTGAGCCCTACAATTTGAGTCAACTATATTTTCTACAGCCCCTATACTTCTATTAGCCTTTTCGGCCTGTGAAGCCAGCGCAGGCCTAGCCCTTTTGGTTGCCACAGCCCGAACTCACGGAACCGACCGACTACAAAACCTTAATTTGTTACAATGCTAAAAGTATTAATCCCCACAATTATGCTATTCCCCACAATCTGATTATCATCACCTAAGTGACTATGGACAACAACAACTGCACAAAGCATACTAATTGCTTTCATTAGCCTCTCCTGACTAAAATGGTCATCAGAAGCCGGATGATCCGCCTCCAACCTTTATTTAGCCACAGACCCCTTATCAACCCCCCTTTTAGTACTGACATGCTGATTATTACCATTAATGATCCTGGCCAGCCAAAATCACATTTACCCCGAACCCATCAATCGTCAACGTCTTTACATCACCCTCTTAGCCTCACTACAAACCTTTCTAATTATGGCATTTGGTGCAACTGAAATCATTATATTTTACATTATGTTTGAAGCCACCCTCATTCCAACACTAATCATTATTACCCGATGGGGTAATCAAACCGAGCGCCTCAATGCAGGAACTTACTTTTTGTTCTATACACTAGCAGGATCTCTTCCGCTACTAGTTGCCCTTCTTCTACTCCAACAAACAACAGGAACCCTCTCAATACTAATTTTACAGTACTCCCAACCCCTTGCACCAGGCTCATGAGGCCACAACATCTGGTGGGCGGGATGTCTAATTGCCTTCTTAGTTAAAATACCTCTCTACGGAGTACACCTCTGACTCCCTAAAGCCCATGTTGAAGCACCCGTGGCTGGGTCCATGGTCCTGGCCGCTGTATTACTTAAACTAGGGGGGTATGGGATAATACGAATAATGGTTGTTCTAGACCCCCTTTCTAAAGAACTAGCCTACCCTTTCATTATCCTGGCCCTCTGGGGCATTATCATGACCGGGTCTATTTGCCTTCGCCAAACAGACCTAAAGTCCTTAATCGCCTACTCCTCTGTAAGCCATATAGGCCTTGTAGCAGGGGGCATCTTAATTCAAACCCCCTGAGGGTTTACAGGAGCAATTATTTTAATAATTGCCCACGGATTAGCATCCTCTGCACTATTCTGCCTGGCCAACACTGCCTACGAACGAACCCACAGTCGAACCATACTTCTGGCCCGAGGACTTCAAATAATTTTTCCTTTAACAGCCGTCTGATGATTCATTGCTAATCTAGCAAACCTGGCACTACCACCCCTTCCAAACCTGATAGGGGAGCTCATAATTATTACCACCCTTTTTAGCTGGTCCCCCTGAACTATCATATTAACAGGAACAGGAACACTAATTACAGCAGGCTACTCTTTATACCTTTTCCTAATAACACAACGAGGCCCAACACCAAACCACATATCAGGCCTGCCCCCATTCCACACCCGTGAGCACCTATTAATAACACTTCACCTCCTCCCTATCATTCTGCTCATTACAAAACCAGAACTTATGTGAGGCTGATGTCACTAGTAAGTATAGTTTAACTCAAAACATTAGATTGTGATTCTAAAAATAGAGGTTAAAATCCTCTTACTCACCGAGGAAGGCCAGAGGCAATAAGCACTGCTAATACTTATATCCACGGTTAAACTCCGTGGCTCCCTCACGCTTCTAAAGGATAACAGCTCATCCATTGGTCTTAGGAACCAAAAACTCTTGGTGCAAATCCAAGTGGAAGCTATGCACCCAACTACTCTAATCTTATCCTCCTCATTAATTTTAGTTATTGCAACCCTCATCTACCCCCTACTTTCCACACTTACCCCTACCCCTAAAAACCCCAACTGAGCCACTACACACGTAAAAAATGCCGTAAGCATGGCATTTTTCATTAGCCTCCTCCCACTTATAGTATTTCTAGACCAAGGGGCTGAAACCATTGTAACCAACTGACACTGGATAAATACCATCACATTTGACATTAATATCAGCTTCAAATTTGACCACTACTCCCTCATTTTTACACCCATTGCCCTCTACGTAACCTGGTCTATCCTTGAATTTGCATCCTGATACATACACTCCGACCCGAACATTAACCGATTCTTCAAATACTTACTTTTATTCCTAGTTGCAATAATTATCCTCGTAACTGCTAATAATATATTTCAACTCTTTATTGGGTGAGAAGGGGTGGGGATTATATCATTTCTTTTGATCGGTTGATGATACGGACGAGCAGACGCCAATACAGCAGCCCTTCAAGCCGTTCTGTACAATCGAGTTGGAGATATTGGTCTAATCATGAGCATGGCCTGAATTGCCATAAACTTAAACTCATGAGAAATCCAACAAATCTTTTACCTATCAAAAACCTTTGACATGACACTCCCCCTAATTGGCTTAATCTTAGCAGCAACTGGCAAATCAGCCCAGTTCGGCCTCCATCCATGGCTGCCATCCGCCATGGAGGGTCCTACGCCAGTCTCTGCCCTACTTCACTCCAGCACTATAGTTGTTGCGGGCATTTTCTTGCTTATTCGACTTCACCCTATTATAGAAAACAATAGTCTCGCACTAACAGCCTGCCTGTGCTTAGGGGCCTTGACTACCCTGTTTACAGCCGCATGCGCCCTTACCCAAAACGATATCAAAAAAATTGTAGCATTCTCCACATCAAGCCAACTAGGCCTCATGATAGTAACCATCGGCCTCAATCAGCCCCAACTAGCATTTTTACACATCTGCACCCATGCTTTCTTCAAAGCAATACTATTTTTATGCTCAGGATCCATTATTCATAGCCTAAACGACGAGCAAGATATCCGAAAAATGGGGGGCCTACAAAATCTGCTACCATTCACCTCAACCTGCCTGGCTATTGGCAGCCTGGCTTTAACAGGAACACCATTCCTTGCCGGCTTCTTCTCAAAAGATGCCATCATTGAAGCCTTAAATAACTCTTACCTAAACGCCTGAGCCCTCACCCTAACACTCATCGCCACATCCTTCACCGCCGTCTATAGCTTCCGAGTGGTTTTCTTCGTTACCATAGGCACCCCCCGATTTTTACCCCTCTCACCCATTAATGAAAACAATGCTTCCGTTATTAACCCTATTAAACGGCTCGCCTGAGGAAGTATTATTGCAGGCTTAATTATTACCTCAAACTTCCTGCCATCCAAAACACCTATTATAACCATACCAATAGCCCTTAAAACAGCTGCCCTTGCAGTAACAATTTTAGGCCTTCTAGTGGCAATAGAGTTAACAATATTAACCAGCAAACAATTTAAAACTAACCCCATGTCTCCTCCCCACCACTTCTCCAACATGCTAGGCTACTTTCCCACAATTATCCACCGATTAATCCCAAAACTAAACCTAATTTTAGGACAGTCAATTGCCACACAACTAGTCGACCAAACCTGATTTGAGTCCGCCGGACCAAAAGGAGCATCCTCAATACAAATTAAAATGGCAAAAACTATTAGTGACATTCAACGAGGAATAATTAAAACATATTTGACAATTTTCTTACTTTCCCTGACTCTCGCCATTCTACTAACTACAATTTAAACAGCACGAAGTGCTCCACGACCAAGCCCACGAGTTAACTCCAACACTACAAACAAGGTTAACAATAACACCCACGCACAAATAATTAATATACCCCCACCAGACGAATACATCATCGCCACCCCGCTAGTATCCCCTCGCAACATAGAAAACTCCTTCAAGCTATCAACAACAACTCAGGACCCCTCATACCAATTTTCCCAGAATAAACCTACCACTAAACCAACCCCCAGCAGATAAATAATAACATACCCAGCCACAGAACGATCCCCCCACGATTCTGGAAAAGGCTCTGCGGCCAAAGCCGCCGAATAAGCAAACACAACAAGCATTCCCCCCAAATAAATTAAAAAAAGAACTAATGATAAAAAAGACCCTCCATGGCCAATAAGTACCCCACACCCAACCCCGGCCGCCACTACCAAACCAAAAGCGGCAAAATAAGGCGCAGGATTAGAAGCCACAGCAACCAAACCAACGATTAAAGCTATCAATAATAATGATACAAGATAAGTCATAATTCCTACTCGGATTTTAACCGAGACCAATGATTTGAAGAACCACCGTTGTTATTCAACTACAAGAACCCTTAATGGCAAGCCTACGAAAAACACACCCCTTAATTAAAATTGCTAACGATGCACTAGTTGATCTCCCAGCCCCCTCCAATATTTCAGTATGATGAAACTTTGGGTCCCTACTAGGACTATGTCTAATTACTCAAATTCTCACAGGATTATTTCTTGCTATACACTATACATCTGACATCTCCACCGCCTTCTCCTCAGTAGCACACATCTGTCGAGACGTAAACTATGGATGACTAATCCGAAATATTCATGCTAACGGAGCATCATTCTTCTTTATTTGCATCTACATACACATTGCCCGAGGACTATATTATGGATCTTACTTGTATAAAGAAACCTGAAACATCGGAGTTGTTTTACTATTATTAGTAATAATAACTGCCTTCGTAGGTTATGTACTACCATGAGGCCAAATATCATTCTGAGGCGCCACAGTAATTACTAATCTTTTATCCGCAGTCCCCTATATAGGGGACGCCCTGGTCCAATGGATTTGAGGGGGGTTCTCAGTAGACAATGCAACACTAACACGATTCTTTGCCTTCCACTTCTTATTTCCGTTTATCATTGCCGCAGCTACTATCATTCACCTCCTATTTCTCCACGAAACAGGCTCTAACAACCCAACAGGTTTAAACTCAGATGCAGACAAAATCTCATTCCACCCATACTTTTCCTACAAGGACTTGTTTGGGTTTGCAGTTATACTTCTAGCACTAGCATCTCTAGCATTATTTTCCCCCAACCTCCTGGGAGACCCAGAAAACTTTACCCCCGCAAACCCCCTAGTTACCCCTCCCCACATTAAGCCCGAATGATACTTTTTATTCGCCTACGCCATTTTACGATCAATCCCCAATAAACTAGGCGGAGTCCTGGCACTTTTATTTTCTATCCTTGTCCTAATAGTTGTGCCCATCCTTCACACATCAAAACAACGAGGACTAACATTTCGACCAATAACCCAATTCCTCTTTTGAACCCTCGTTGCAGATATAATTATCTTAACATGAATTGGAGGAATGCCAGTTGAACACCCCTTTGTTATCATTGGTCAAATCGCATCCATTTTATACTTTGCATTATTCCTAGTTCTAATGCCCCTAGCAGGCTGACTAGAAAATAAAGCACTAAAATGAGCTTGCCCTAGTAGCTTAATTCAAAGCGTCGGTCTTGTAATCCGAAGATTGGAGGTTAAATCCCCCCCTAGTGCCAGAAAAAAGAGATTTTAACTCTCACCCCTGGCTCCCAAAGCCAGGATTCTAAACTAAACTATTTTCTGTGCTATATGGCTTAGTACATACTATGCATAATATTACATTAATGTATTCGTACATCTATGTATTATCACCAATAATTTATTTAGACCACAAAGCAAGTACTAACTTTTAGGATATACATTAACATATCATTAAAATTCAACATTTCATTATCTTAAAATAATATTACCCTTGACTCAATAAACAGTTGTTCACAACATCTACCTTGCATAACCCAACTAACATCTACTAAGTAATAATTAATGTAGTAAGAAACCACCAACCAGTTTATATAATTGCATATTATTCATGATAGAATCAGGGACATAAGTGGAGGGTGATATTTATATTAATTATTACTGGCATCTGATTCAAATCTCACGGGCATGGGAATGTGAACTCCCCATATTCAAATCTATACTGGCATCTGATTCATGGTGTAGTACATACGACTCGTTACCCACCAAGCCGGGCGTTCTTTTAAATGCATAGGGGTTCTCTTTTTGGTTTCTTTTCATCAACATTTCAGAGTGCAGGCACAAATGTTAAATTAAGATAGAGCATATTCCTTGTAAGTGATAATATAAGTTAATGATTTAAGGACATTAAATAAGAATTACATTAATTTATCTCAAGTGCATAATATATCCTTACTCAACACAACCTTATACTATATGCCCCCTTTTGGTTTTCGCGCGTTAAACCCCCCTACCCCCTACGCTCAGAGAATCCTGTTATTTCTTGTTAAACCCCGAAACCAAGAAAGGCTCGACCAAACGCATCAAAGTCAACGAGTTTTGGTAGTGTTAACTTATGCCACCACATATTATATATAACATATACATATTTAACTTCACATTTTTTTTAGCATAAAAAGCCTTAAAATTAGTAGAAAAAATTACTAAATAAATTTCAACCCTAAAATTTCAAACAAAATTTA